TTTTAAGAAGTGAACGTCTTTCTTAGTAGCGGGGTCCGGAGAAAGAATAGGAAAGGTGATTTCACTATATTTTTGACCAGGAACAGGACCTATCACAAGAATATTTTTTTTAGTGGGGCGATAGCTCTGAAAAGACAGATTTCCCATATTTTCTTTAATCTCGGGCGAAATACGATCGGGGGGGGCTAATTCAAAACCCTCCGGTAAAATAAGAATAGCCCCCACATTCAAGGCTCCCTTTTTACCATTAGCAAGAACTTGTTTGAGTTGCAGATCATAAGGAATTCGAACAACTGCTTCAAATACAGTATCAGGCAGTACCGCTTGTGGAACCTCAATATCCACGGGTTTGTTCGCTAAATGGCAATTGGCACATACAATACGGCCAGTCGCTTCTCGTGGATTTTCATAAACCTGCTGTGCAAAAAAGGGATACGCATTTGAAATGGGTGTCCAAGTTATTATATATATGATGAGCGATACGGAAATGAATCGAATAATCTCTTCTTTTATCCAAGAAAAGGTATTTCTAGTTTGCATGGTCCAATCATTGATCCTAAAAATTTCTACAATAAAATTAGATAAGTCACTAGTATAGTTACTTAATCTATCATTCTGCTATTTACTGAAATAATTTGGATGGAATATTGAAGGAATTCCCCAGAAAGAATAAGTACGTTTTTGACTCTTTTACTTATGTAGAAAGTAACAAATATTATAATTGGTTCATTCGATCATTTTTCAATCATTCATTGAATGATAAATCACTACAAGTGACGGAGATACACGATTTAAATAACGAAAAATCAAATATTTTAAAATTGTATCTAAAATGACTGGAAAAGTAGAAACAAGACCGGATATAATTTGATCATTATAATCAAATCCAAAATTTTTGTAGATAGAGCCAATCATTAGTTCCCAACCATGGGGCGAATGGAATCCTATGCATAAATCGGTTAATAAAAGAATAGAAAAAGCTTTTAGTGTGTCGCTTAAATTATATAGAAATTCGTGAAGACAAGAGTTAAGAAAAATAAGTTCTTCAGTACCAAGAATAGAATAAAGGCTTAGAATAAGAAAATAAATAAGATTTGTCGAGAACTGGAAAATCGTATAGATACGACTCTCATTGTGCATCTTGATCAATCGGATCGTTTCTTTGTAGACTCCGGCACGAAGTTTTTGTAAACACTCTTCCGGGTATTCCTTTATAATTTCGTCGAAGAGGGAAAGTTCCCCTAATTCTATAAATTTTTTTAGAATACCTTTTTCTTCAATATCATTCAAAAAAATTTCGGAGAGCCTAGTATTCCACCAATCAGTAACCCAAGATTCCATACTTTTGGTAAATGTAAATGAGAAAGAGATCCACCAAGGAAAAAATAGTATAGATGCAAGATATAGGAGGGAAATAAATGCTTTCTTTTTTGCCATTTGCTCGTCTGTGAATAACTCGGCTCATTCGACGACTCTATACGATACTAATATTTCTATCAAGTATCAGTTCTATTCCATTATCAAGTCTCGAGACTATATCCCTATTTTTTATTTGTGATTCAGTACAGTAGGTGGTACTTGAATTTAGAAAAAAAAAATAGAGGAAAACAATAGAAATATAGAAAACAATAGAAATATAGAATAATAACGAGTTCATGAATGTAAACTTGCATATTCTCTAGAATATTCATATATATCCATTGCTCAAATTCGAAGCAATTGTCTCCTTTGAATGAATGCACGAAAGAGCTATTTCAAATTCAAATTAATAAATATTAGTCGAATTTCGAGGCGCAAGAACTCCCCAGTTATTTAGATAGTTATTAAGATATCAAAAAATTTCGAAAAAAAACTCGCCGTTGACCCGCAATATAGGAATAATTAAGAGAAATTATTTATTCTAAAATCTTTTGATATATAAGATGAATCTATTATTTCAATTTCTTACTTCTTTCAGTATTGAATTGATTTAAGTGGATTTAAATACGCATAAAAAAAAAAGAATTTATGGACCTAAAACTATTTCGTTTTAGGGTTGTTCTGCGTACGTTTCCTTTTTTTTGTTCTAATCAGAGTTCGGCCGAAACTTGAGTTAAGTTATGCTATAGAAAAAAGAGAAAGAGAATTATTGAATTCTATTTTTTTATTTCCCTTTTGCTAAGAAAGCATTCACTTTTTTTTTTTCAAAATATTTCAATTGGTACACGCAAGAAATAGGCCAATTCAGCGGCTTTCTCTTCAATTTCTCGTAGAGTCAAATTCTCATCGATATGAGTCAAGGGAACGGACCCTTGGCCTCTGATTTCGATAGAAAGTATAGGACGAGAAAAAAAACCCTCTTTAACTTCTATTCTGATGGATTGAATGTCGTTCATAAGGAATCGGAGGAAGATGCGACGATTTTTTCCAGGAAATCCCCTACGAAAAATACACACTATTCCTTCTTTTATATCGAATCGATCATAACCGCTACCCACATTCCACGCAATTGTGCACCACAAAAAGGAACTAAAAAAAAGACCCGCAATTCCATAGAACGACATTATGATTCCTTGTGGAAAAAAACTTATTTGCTGATAAGGAAATAAGGGTATAAAATTCCTACCGAGATAACTATAAGTTCCAACCAATAAAAACCCCAATGAACCTAAAAAAAGGATAAGGGCCCAGCAGAAATTACTCGGTTTTCGAGACCCCGCTATAAGTTCTATCCATATATGGTCTGATCGCCAACTCATACTATACTAGATCTAATTGCATTGCATTGTATTGTAATTGGGAGGTAACATAAACCCAATAAATTTGACTTTAATTTTTTTTGTTTCCGAGGTAACCCTCATCAACTAGCACTATTATGATGTGAAGCTTTAGGAGTAATTCACCAATTGTTTAGAGTTAAACTAAACAATAACATCCCTTTTTTATGTATATGATTTCTTATAGATATCCACAAACATGGAGATATATTTACTTTCTGCTTCATAAATTTTCCCGATACAAATTTCTTTTCAAATTGATTTTCAAAAAGATATAAATCATTTATTCATATATGATGCATACGAGCTTCTGCTCGGAGCAAACTACTCGTTATATCATATTCTACTAACTAGATATTTGTGTTTAAATAGATATTTGTGTTATGATCCAAGTAAGCCTAAGTCTTTCAAAAAAATAGAAATAGATAAGATCTAACCCCATAATATCTAAAAAATCTTGTTTTTTTGAACATGAAGAGATAAAGAAACCATAGCAATTGCCGGAAATACTAATCCCACTAAAGGCACAAAAATAGTGGGTAAGTTGCTGATAGTTGTCATAGAATAGGTACCTCGATTTAATATTTCTATCTGTTATTTAGTGTTCTATTTGTTGTTATATTAACATTTTAACCTGTTCTAAAGATATCTTATACTTTATATAGAATTATATTAATAAAATTATACTTAAGTGAGTATTGAATATATACAAGGAGATATAAAATATAAGAGTATATTATGTATATATACTAAGATATAATAAGGAATAAAAAAAATAGAATTCTAATAAATAGACTAGAATAGGGGGTAAAAATACTAATATATAGAGAAATACTAATATAGAATCTATTCTAGTAAGTATATTAAGTATATAATAAATGGAATGGAAATAAAAAGTGTAAATAAAAGGGCTTATTCATCTTTCTATATGAAATAGATGTATGATAATCCACTTCTTTATTATTTTATTTTTTTTTTATTCTTTTCTTAATTATCTTAATTATTAGTCTATTCTATTTATTATAAAATTTTTTTAGTATATTAGAATTTAAAAATTTTAATGTAATGTCGATAAAAAAAATATCCCCATAATTTTTTCTACAATTCAATCTTATGTTACCAAAGACAAATACACTCTTCAGGCTTTTACTTTCATTCCTATAAAAAAATGAAACTAAATAACTACTTTGTCACCCTCAACGAAATAATTAAATGTAGAATTGATTTAATCATTTAATTAATTATTAAATTCAAGGTTATACGTTTCTGCTTTAATTTTCATTCAAAGGAACGAAAGCATGGAACTGAAATAATTCACTCAGAACTCCTTTTAAAGGATTACGTGGTACGATTGGATCAAATAAGCCTTTATCGAATAAATATTCAGCTACTTGTACACCCTCAGGTACTATAATATTCAATGTTTGTTCAATTACTCTTTTACCAGCAAATGCAATGTAGGCATCGGGTTCAGCAATAATGATATCTCCCAACATACCAAAACTAGCTGTCACCCCACCTGTAGTAGGAGATGTAAGGATTGCTACATAGAATAACTTTTTTTTTGATTGATAATCATGTAAAGCAGAAGATATTTTAGCCATTTGCATCAAGCTCAAACTTCCTTCTTGCATGCGTGCTCCTCCGGAAGCACACACTAGAATAAGAGGTAAAAGTTGATTGGTAGCATACTCAATCAAACGTGTGATTTTCTCCCCCACTACAGATCCCATACTACCCCCCATAAACTGAAAATCCATAACCCCAATTGCTACAGGAATACCATTTAGTTTACCTGTACCTGTTTGAATCGCCTCAGTTAATCCTGTCTCTTTTTGATAAGAATCAATACGATCTTTATAAGGTTTGTCCTCTTCTTCCGAATCAAATTCAATAGGATCTTTAGAAGGTTCTTCTTCCGAATCAAATTCAATAGGATCTTTAGAAGGTTCTTCTTCCGAATCAAATTCAATAGGATCCAGAGAGACCATGTCTTCATCCATAGGATCCCAAGTACCCGGATCAATCAAAAGTTCGATTCTATCCGAACTACTCATTTTCACATACCATCCACAATGTTCACAAATATTCATTTTTGATTTAAAAAATTTCTTATAATTTAATCCATAACAAGTTTCGCATTGAACCCACAAATGTTTGTATTTTTGAGTTCCATCTAAATCATTAGAACTCTCACTTATAGGTAAATCACTATCATCCATACTACTGGAACTCTCATTATAA